GGAGAAATGCATTGGAGTATCAATGTGTACCATGCACCCGAATTTATATATGGTAATGTTCATCTTTTACCAAAAACAAGTCATTTATGGATAGTATCAGGAGGTCCGTGCAAATTGAACGCGGCCTCCTTTTTGCTCCACAAGGATCAAGATCAAATGAGGGTTTATTCTCGTTCTGTCGAACAAAGAGCTAGTTCTAACCTCTCAGTGACTAATGATCAAGTGAGACAGAAATTCTTTAGTTCGGATTTTTCTGGTAAAAAAGAAGAGGGAATTCTGGATTATTCAGAACTTAATCGAATCGTGTGTTTGGATCATTGTAATCTCATATATCCTGCCGTTCTCCACAAAAATTCTGATTTATTGGCAAAGAGGCGAAAAGGTGGATTCATCATTCCATTCCAATCGATTCACGAACGAGAGAAAGAACTAATACCCCGCTCAGGTATCTTGATTGAAATACCTATAAATGGCATTTTCCGTAGAAAAAATATTCTTGCTTATTTCGACGATCCTCGATACAAAAAGAAGAGTTGGGGAATTACTAAATATGGAACTATAGAGACGTATTCAATCGTAAAAAAAGAGGATTTGATTGAGATTGAGTATCGAGGAGTTAAAGAATTTGGGCCGAAATACCAAATAAAAGTAGATCGATTTTTTTTCATTCCTGAGGAAGTGCATATCTTACCCGAATCGTCTTACATAATGGTACGAAACAATAGTATAATTGGAGTAGATACACGAATCACTTTAAATACAAGAAGCCGGGTAGGTGGATTGGTCCGAGTGGAGAGAAAAAAAAAAAGGATTGAACTTAAAATCTTTTCTGGAGAGTTCCATTTTCCTGGAGAGACAGATAAGATATGTCGCCACAGCAGTATTTTGATACCAACAGGAATGGGAAAAGCAAATTTCAAGGAATTAAAAAAACTGAAAAATTGGATCTATGTCCAACGGATCACACCTACCAAGAAAAAGTATTTTGTTTTGGTTCGACCCGCAGTCACATATAAAATAGCAGACGGTATAAATTTAGCAACACTTTTTCCACAGGATATGTTGCGGGAAGGGGATAATGCGCAACTTCAAGTTGTCAATTATATCCTTGGCAAACCCGTTGGGGGAATTTATGGCACAAGTAGTCAATTAGTTCGGACGTGTTTAGTATTGAATTGGGAACAAGATAAAAAAATAAAAGGGGCCTCTGCTTCCTTTGTTGAAGTAGGGACAAATGGTTTGATTCGGGATTTCCTAAGAATTCACTTAGTGAAATACCCTATTTCATATACCGGAAAAAGGAATAAGACGTCAGGGTCGGGGTTGATCTCCGATAATGGATCAGATCACACCAATATCAATCCATTTTATTCTAAGGCAACAAGGATTCAAGAATCGCTTAGCCAAAATCAAGGAACTATTCGTACGTTATTGAATAGAAATAAAGAATGTCAATCTTTGATAATTTTGTCATCATCCGATTGTTCTCGAATGGGTCCATTCGCCAGTATAAAATATCACAATGCAATAAAAGAATCAATTAAATCGACAATTCCAATTAGGGACTCGTTGGGCCCTTTAGGAATAGCCCTTCCTGTTGTGAATTTTTATTCATTTTACTATTTAATATTAATAACTCATAATCAAACCTTGGTAACTAACTATTTGCAACTTGACAATTTGAAACAGACTTTTCAAGTACTTAACTATTTTTTAATGGATGAAAATGGGGGAATTTACAATCCCGATCCATGCAGTAACATCATTTTGAATCCATTCAATTTGAATTGGTATTTTCTACATCACAATTATTATGAAGAGACATCCACAATAATTAGACTTGGCCAGTTTATTTGTGAAAATGTATGTATAGCCAAAAACAGACCACACCTAAAATCGGGTCAAGTTCTAATTGTTCAAGTTAACTCTGTAGTAATAAGGTCAGCTAAGCCTTATTTAGCCACCCCCGGAGCAACAGTTCGTGGCCATTATGGAGAAATCCTTTACCAAGGAGACACATTAGTTACATTTCTATATGCAAAATCGAAATCCGGCGATATAACGCAGGGTCTTCCAAAAGTCGAACAGGTCTTAGAAGTGCGTTCTATTGATTCAATATCGATAAACCTAGAAAGAAGAGTTGAGGGTTGGAACGCACGTATAACAAGAATTCTTGGAATTCCTTGGGGATTCTTGATTGGTGCTGAGCTAACTATAGTGCAAAGTCGTATTTCTTTGGTTAATAAGATCCAAAAGGCTTATCGCTCCCAGGGGGTGCAGATTCATAATAAACATATAGAGATGATTGTATGTCAAATAACATCAAAAGTGTTGGTTTCAGAAGATGGAATGTCTAATGTTTTTTCACCTGGCGAGCTAATTGGATTGTTACGAGCGGAACGAACGGGACGCGCTTTGGAAGAACTGATCTGTTATCGAGCTATCTTATTGGGAATAACGAGAACATCTTTGAATACTCAAAGTTTCATATCCGAAGCTAGTTTTCAAGAAACTGCTCGAGTTTTAGCAAAAGCCTCTCTCCGGGGTCGTGTTGATTGGTTGAAAGGGCTAAAAGAGAACGTTGTTCTGGGGAGGATGATACCTGTTGGGACCGGATTCAAAGGATTAGTGCGTCGTTTAAGGCACCATCACAACCTTCCTTTGGAAACTAAAAAGAAGAGTCGATTCGGGGGGGAAATGAGAGATTTTTTGTTCTACCACAGAGAATTATTTGATTCTTGCATTTGAGAGAATTCTTATAATATATCAGAACAATCATATCATTTATAATATAAATATAAGATTGAATGATTCTTAAGAAGGGATTCATCCTTTGTAACTATCTGCTATCTATATTCGATTTGGCCCGGTCATTTGATTTGGTATTGGTAATAAAAAAAAAAAATAACGAATAGAAAGGAATTAACCAACAGCCAATCTTCGTTAGAAGAGAAGGTTCCATCGGAACATTTATTAATTTCCGCGTACCTGGTCTTTTTTTTTGTTTCAAAAAAAGAGATAAAATGTGGGGAGAAATGACAAGAAGATATTGGAACATCAATCTAGAAGAGATGATGGAAGCGGGAGTTCATTTTGGTCATAGTACTAGGAAATGGAATCCTAGAATGTCACCTTATATCTCCGGAAAGCGCAAAGGTATTCATATTACAAATCTTACTAGAACTTCCCGTTTTTTATCAGAAGCTTGTAATTTGGTTTTTGATGCAGCAAGTAGAGGAAAACAATTCTTAATTGTTGGTACCAAAAATAAAGTAGCCAATTTAGTAGCATGGGCTGCAATAAGGGCTCGTTGTCATTATGTTAATAAAAAGTGGCTTGGTGGTATGTTAACGAATTGGTCCACTACCGAAACGAGACTTCATAAGTTCAGGGACTTGCGAATGGAACAAAGGACGGGAAAACTCAACCGTCTTCCGAAAAGAGATGCAGCCATGTTGACGAGACAATTATCTCATTTGCAAACATACCTGGGTGGGATTAAATATATGACGAGGTTGCCCGATATTGTAATCATCGTTGATCAGCAAGAAGAATATACGGCCCTTCGAGAATGTATCACTTTGGGAATTCCAACGATTTGTTTTATCGATACAAATTGCGACCCAGATCTGGCGGATATTTCGATTCCGGTAAATGATGACGCTATAGCTTCAATCCGATTAGTTCTTAACAAATTAGTATTCGCAATTTGTGAGGGGCGTTTTAGCTATATGAGAAATCTTTGATTAATAATAACGATAAATTATTTCGGAAACCTCATAAATGTATAGAATCAGTTGCTATTCTTGAATTTCAAAAAAAGAGATAAAAAAAAATAGGGTATTATGTGATTAATTGGTATTCATAATATAAAAATAGGCAAATCGAAAAAGAGACGGCGACGGTTGAATCAAAATAATTCCTTTTTAAAGTTCTAGTTCTGTCAGAGGACAATATGGATGTTCAATCATGTTCCATCAATACCCTAAAAGGGTTATACGATATATCTGGTGTGGAAGTAGGCCAACATTTCTATTGGCAAATAGGAGGTTTCCAAGTCCATGCCCAAGTACTTATTACTTCTTGGGTTGTAATTGCTATTTTATTAGGTTCAGCTACTCTAGCTGTTCGAAATCCACAAACCATTCCGCCTGACGATCAGAATTTCTTCGAATATATCCTTGAATTCATTCGAGATGTGACTAAAACTCAGATTGGAGAAGAATATGATCCTTGGGTTCCCTTTATTGGAACTATGTTTTTATTTATTTTTGTTTCTAATTGGTCAGGGGCTCTTTTACCTTGGAAAATCATACAGTTACCTCATGGGGAGTTAGCCGCACCCACTAATGATATAAATACTACTGTTGCTTTAGCTTTACTCACGTCTGTGGCATATTTCTATGCCGGTCTTACCAAAAAAGGATTGGGTTATTTCAGTAAATACATTCAACCAACTCCAATCCTTTTACCCATTAACATTTTAGAAGATTTTACAAAACCCTTATCCCTTAGTTTTCGACTTTTCGGGAATATATTAGCTGATGAATTAGTAGTTGTTGTTCTTGTTTCTTTAGTACCTTTAGTGGTTCCTATCCCTGTTATGTTCCTTGGATTATTTACAAGTGGTATTCAAGCTTTGATTTTTGCAACTTTAGCCGCAGCTTATATTGGCGAATCGCTGGAGGGTCATCATTGACTAGCTTTTTTTTGAAATAGCCTAGCCTAATGCAATGTATGCATGTCTAAAGATAATTTACTTAGGTAACATCACTATACAAATATGTTATATATGATCCCAAGTAATAGTAAAAAAGATTACGATATTAGAGTATAGAATTCAAAAAAAAATGGAAAGAGATCTAAAAGATCTTTTTCCTAAAATATCTTTTTGTTACATTTTATATTTCCCTCCAATCAATATTCTAATATTCTATTTCGATTGTTCAGACAATTACAATATTAGGAGTCCTAATTAATTTGAATAGGAAATATCTGTTTTATGCGATTAGATTAAATAAATAAAAAAAAAAAGACGTTCTATAGAATCATTCTCGTTGCCCTAGATTTCATTCAATTCAACGGTTGGTCAAAAAAAGATTTTAAAACTAATAAATTGCATGAACTTAGATCAATCTGATATTTCTATGCAATTATTTAGCTTACTAAATTTGTCCATTTAGATTATATCTACGTGGGGTAGTAATAAATAAAAAGACGAAAGGGGTTTACACAAAATCTAAAAAACAAGATTTCTAGTTAGGAGCGGGAGTTGAACTAGGTATATGTACTAGGTATATATACTGGCTATATATAAGCCGATTTTTGTGGATGTTTCGAAGACTGATTCTAGAATCCGATTGAATCTAAGATATGAATAGTTGGTTTACGTTATCGAAGAAACGCACGTATATATGATATTAGATATTGAATAGTTCTATATGAATAGTTCATTTGCCTTCCCTACTATTATGGATGGTGAATTTATATGAGGATTTCAATAGAAGCCCTTCCTCTTCGTCTGTGACTGTAAATTGAATGAATAAACAGATAAAATTAAGAAAAATATTGAAGAATTCAAAGAATGGTTCCGAAGAAAGAAATATAAGAACTATGGAAGAAGTTATATGAATTTACAAAAACAACATGGGTAGAAATGAAAAAAGAACTATTGAAGCAGTTCTGATGATTCAATAATATTATTACTTCAATTCAGAGTTCGTAGTTACTTCGACTGAATGAATCTTAACGATGAAATAATTAAGTTGATTGTATCATTAACTATTTTTTTTTTGCGAGGAATTTATCATGAATCCACTGATTTCTGCTGCTTCCGTTATTGCTGCTGGATTGGCCGTAGGGCTTGCTTCTATTGGTCCTGGAGTGGGTCAGGGTACTGCTGCAGGCCAAGCTGTAGAAGGTATCGCAAGACAGCCAGAAGCAGAGGGAAAGATACGAGGTACTTTATTACTTAGTCTGGCTTTTATGGAAGCTTTAACAATTTATGGATTGGTTGTAGCATTAGCACTTTTATTTGCGAATCCTTTTGTTTAATCCTAGAAATAGGAAAGTGTTTTTTTTTTTTTTAAGTGTTGCAACAACCAAAGTATTTTGCAATTGATCTGAGACTTGGTACCTAATTTTAATAAGTATCATTTTTATTGGGAATTCCAATTGACAAAAAATCCATTTCTAAATGGAATGAATTTGACTCTATTTCGTTAAAAAAAAAAAGAAACTAAATAAAATACAAAAATAACTCTGTTCGATTTTTTTAGTTTATCTATAAGAGGAGATCATAATGAAAAATATAACCGATTCTTTCGTTTCTTTAGGTCACTGGCCATGTGCCGGGGGTTTCGGGTTTAATACCGATATTTTAGCAACAAATCCAATAAATCTAAGCGTAGTGCTTGGCATATTGATCTTTTTTGGAAAGGGAGTGTGTGCGAGTTGTTTATTTCAAGAATAGGCTGGATTCAATCAGCTGGACTTTTTTTTTCGTTATAAGTTCTAACTAGGAAAAAAGGTGCATGATCTCGCGAATTACTTCTGAATAAATTAAGAAATCGGATGGAAGAACTATAGCATTTCGTGATTTATTGGTAAATCCACTTTGATTCTCTTATCAACCAATAATGTGGAACCATTACCATGGTTAAAGCTAAGCTGTTTAAAGTCCAGATCCTGCATGGTACTCTTTCTACCACTAAGATTAATACATAAATGGTTTCGAAATGAATAGTTGGAACTTTTTTCGATATAGAACACTCATGTCGATAAAATGATTTGAATCATTTATTGGAAAAATGTTTACCCCCCTTTTTTTATTATTCCATTTTTGATTATTCAATATTGGATCAATGACCTATGTATAAAGTAAGAAACGAAGCATTTTTTGGATAAAAAAAAAAAACAACTTTGCTGACGATTGCATATTTTTCAGAAGAATCCTTCGAATATTCTGAAATTGGTGATCTGTTTCGAGATTTCTGAACAGAGAAGAAAGGATAGGCTCATTCCAAAAAAAAATATGGTAATTCCCCATACATAAGTAATTGAGCGTGAGAGCCAAATGAATTGAAAGATTCATGTTTGGTTCGGGAAGGGATCTTAAAATAAAAGTTTTGAATGAATGAAAAGAGAATCTACTTTCATTAAGTGATTTATTAGATAATCGAAAACAGAGGATTTTGAATACTATTCGAAATTCAGAAGAACTACGCAGAGAGGCCATTGAACAGCTGGAAAAAGCCCGGTCGCACTTACGGAAAGTCGAAATGGAAGCAGATCAGTTTCGAGTGAATGGATACTCTGAGATCGAACGAGAAAAATCGAATTTGATTAATTCAACTTATAAGATTTTGGAACACTTAGAAAATTACAAAAACGAAACTATTCATTTTGAACAACAAAGGGCGATTACTCAAGTCCAACAACAGGTTTTCCAACAAGCCTTACAGGGAGCTTTAGGAACTCTGAATAGTTGTTTGAACAACG